TTCCATTATGAGTCTAATGCATATATGTCTGCATATGCATATATGCATAGGGGTTCATACAAGAACCATCAAATAAAAAATTGTATGGAATCATAACATAAAAGTAGGAAAGACTCTTCGGATCTAGTCATACCGTTAGATTCTATTGACAATTCCAAAAAACTGTTCATAGTATGATAATACTATGATGATGATTATCATAGTATGATGACGGTCGGGTGGATATGCCCCTATCGTCTAGTGGTTCAGGACATCTCTCTTTCAAGGAGGCAGCGGGGATTCGACTTCCCCTGGGGGTAGGGAGGAAGTTGATCGTAGATTATCAATAAATCTCGAATTAATTCTTCCTGGGTCGATGCCCGAGCGGTTAATGGGGACGGACTGTAAATTCGTTGACGATATGTCTACGCTGGTTCAAATCCAGCTCGGCCCAATAATTCGTTGCTCCATGAATATGAAATAAGCAATTTGTCCTCCAGAAACATAAATGCCTGATCCGTAGAAATGAAGAGAAAGAGTCAATTTTTTCTCTATCCATGTTTTTCTCATTCGTTCTGATTTTTCTAACGATCTAGATTAATGATACTTAATCTAGATTAAGTATCATTAAAATCAAAATAGTTCTTTTTCTCATTGAAAAATTGATTATCCATTTTTTTTGGCAATAAAATAATCGCTCGTTACTAGTAATCCGTGTCGCTCTCACTATATTCCATATCCATGTGGATATTCAGTATATCATTCGTGTTTCTGTTACAACACAACGAATAGAGTGTTCTTATAAAACTAGTAAGAATATGTATGCCATACACCTTGCTGGGATTGTAGTTCAATCGGTCAGAGCACCGCCCTGTCAAGGCGGAAGCTGCGGGTTCGAGCCCCGTCAGTCCCGAACTAGGATCCGATGAATTGATAAATTCATCTCTCCATTTTCTGTGAAAGGGGGGACAGGTAGCAAGATCTAATCCCCAGCGGGGATCCTTATTTCTTTTGTTTTTCGTTTCGCATTTATCATCAGACAAGTACGGGAATTTAAATTTCTTTCACTAATACCGATTGATAAGGGGAGACATATGTAAGTTGGTACAATCGGTGGCATTACTATATTCAGTATTTTAATAGATACCATACTCGTCTGACTTTCTTTTTCAATTGTTCTTGAACAATGAAATGGAATATAGTTCCCCTATTTTTACCGGGAGTACATACACAAATTGTATTCGTTTATTGTACGATACACAATGAACTTAACATAATTACCTCGACTTTGTTTGTGTATCCTCAATTACTAATTGGAAACAATCTATCTATTCTCATGCAAATTGCACACTGAATTTTTGATGTATGCGTTCTAGTCTCAATCCAAGAAAGAAGAAGAGATACTATACTAATAAAATAAAAGACCAAGCAACGCCCCTTTTTAGTAAATTTGTTGGAATATTAGATCTTTTCCACTTAAGACCCGTCCTTTTTTCCATCTCACTCCTACTGTTTGGATCTGTGTGACCCATAGAATACCGGTCATATTCATATAATATCTCATAATTGTATGTATAAGTATAAGGAAAGAGAGTTGTATAAGGAAGACAAAGACAGTAGGTTATGGAAAAGAAAAAAAAAGTGGAAAAAAGGATGAAAAATTCAATGGAATTCCTGATCCAATAAAGAATCCCATTTCGGATTTAGTATGGATAAAATAAAAGATTTTCTTATGTTATACTATTCAATTCTCGACGATGAATCGATTTGATAGATCAGATATTGTTATTCATAATATTGATCCGCTTCAGTATCATCAGAATTCAATTCATCCCATTGAATTGACAGGAGTAAAATTTCTTATCTCTATGGGATTAGATCCCGAGTTATTGCGAAGTAAAAAAAACAATGAGATTATGGAAGTCAATATTCTCGCATTTATTGCTACTGCACTGTTCATTCTAGTTCCTACTGCTTTTTTACTTATCATCTATGTAAAAACAGTCAGTCAAAATGATTAATTTAACTGAAACTTGTTTGGATTATTAGTTCTTATCAATGATTGAAGAAATAAAAGAAAGGGATTAAAACTCCAAGTTTTAAACGAAATGATTTGGCTGGAATCATAACTATCTGAGATAGTGTGGTAGAAAGAACTATATTATATATAGTTCTTTCTACCACACTAGATAGTATTGTATATTTTTATCATATAAATTTATTATCATATAAATTTATTATCATATAAATAGTATGATCATTAAATAGTATGATCATATAAATTTTATCATATAAAGTTGTATACAGATATGGTTTTATATAGATCAATTTACAATATGTACATGTATTAGATGTACATCTAATACATATACATCGAAATAGCAGTCTAATTCTATTTCTTTTTTTTTTTCGCTACATCTACTTGTATGGGTTTCGATCAATCCAAAATAATCCAAGGCCAACTCTTCTAATTCCTAGGCTTCTTATTCTTATAACTTAATATATAGATTTATATTAATAATTAGATTTATATATAAGTCCCGAGATCCATCGAAAAAATCAATGGAGGAAAAATAGTATGGGTATGGGCATATATTAACTATATAAAATAAAAATAAAATAAAACGAAACCAAGGAATTTTTTTTTTTTTTTTAGTTTCGCAAAACGATCAATTAAACGATCGATACAATTCGATCACTCAATCGATTATTCAATTAGTAGTACCCCTAGAGTCCACTTCTTCCCCATACTACGAGTGAGAGGGAAAATGTAAAGACTACCATTAAAGCAGCCCAAGTGAGACTTACTATATCCATGTGAATTATGTCTCCTATCTCTATGAAGGAATTATTTCATTATTGATTATTGATCAATAATCATAGTGGAATCAATGGTGCAGAGTCAAAAGAAAATAAGATTCTGACTTAAGGCTATTGATGAACTAATCCAATGAATCTACTCGTAACAAGTTCCTATATTATAAAATTTCTGGTAGAATCGGGAAGCATTAAGCACAAATACGATACACACACCTTTTATTTGGAAATAGCAAAGGAATGCTCCTAATGGAACATGTAGAAATAGTAAGACCTATTGTTTGTTACCTTTCTTTCATAAGCAAAAGACGTCAAAATATACCATCAAGATAGATAACCATCTATCAGATACCTCTATTTTATTTGATCTAAGGCTTACGTCTTTCTTTCTGTGAAAGAATGGAATGGTAAGACACCACCACCATTATTACATACATTCTCTTTTTTGTAATCCCCTACACGGGCAAAGAATTTTTTTTTTCAACTTTTCTTTTTACTCTATAAAATAGAGCCGCCCAACCATGTTGATTGAATGTTTGAGTACTCAAAGCCTCTCGTGAGTCTGGATACAAAGTATCTTCAGTCCTTTCCACAACTTCTAAATTGATTTCCCATCAACCTATTCTATTCAATCTAATTCCAGACAGAGTCAGTAGACACTATTTTAGTATTTAGTATAGGTAGTGTAAGATAATTAGTTTAGTATTTAGTATAGGTAGTGTAAGATAATTAGGAAGTCTTGATAGTCTTTCGTATAATCTCTTCTTCAATCCTAGGAGCAAAAATGGAGTGTCCTTTAGGAACCTTTGGATACTAAGATTTCCGACCTCTTACTTTCGTAGTTCTGAATCCCAGAATTGACTCTCACTATTTATTTGATTCAATTGATATCATAAATCAAATAAATGTCCGAATCAATCATTAATAAGTAAGGGTTACTTCATACCTATTGGTACCGGTTTGGACCGGTACCCAGAACCCAGATTTTGAGAAAAAAAAATTTACAGTTTTTTTTATAGAATTCTGGATTCTAAAAATCAAGTATCGACAGGCCTAGTCGTTTGCCTCTGCTTCTTGCGGGGCAAGAATTTGTCGAGTTAGATCAGCAGAATAAGAAATTTCAAGTCTTTTGTTGATCAGGCGACACCCGGATTTGAACTGGGGATAAAGGATTTGCAGTCCCCCGCCTTACCACTTGGCCATGCCGCCAAATCTGATCCAAAAAAAATGGATAATATTTTTATCCATCCATATTCTATTACTAATTTTTTTGGATCTTGAATCCCATTGTACTTATCCCTTTTCAAAAATTAATCCCTATTTTTTATTGGATCCAGTTTAGATTATTCTCTTCGATTGATTGTATCTCAAAAGACACGCTGCTTAAAAACTTCCCTTCTCCTTCTATTGAAAAGAGAAAAAATAGATTTCCGGTCACAGACCGAAAAATTCAGGGCAAATTTGAACCATTAACTATTTTTACTTTAGAATTAGTGAACGGTTCTTAAATTTGTATCTCAAATTGTATTTCTTTAATGGTATAACAAAATCAAATTGATTTACGACTAATCAGTATCAATTATTTTCAATAATCAATCCTTTTCAATTTCAATTATAACAAAATATATTTGTATATGTAAACCCCAGAACAGAAATTGTTACACAGATACCGAATTGGGGCTTTCTCTTATGTACATATCCCTATAGAGAATTATCGTGCTTAAATTTTTCATTGAATATTTTGAATAGAAAATAGGAATTATGATATAGTGCGACCTGACTTCTGTTGCCACAAGTAAAATTACGATAAAAGATGCGATATGCGGATAGGTATATCGGCATGTACTTAATAAATACTACTCCTATTACTATTACGCAATTCAATCGTATTCTATCTATAAATTCTACTACCAAAAAGAATCCGCGAATTCTTTTTTGAACATTAAAGTGTGCTAAAAAAAGGAAATTCTATACTGCTCCTGATTATTCTGTCTTTATCTCATTCATAAAGAGCAGATTTCATCTTGAATCCATTTATTTTTTGGTACCCAATCTGATCGTAATATCATAATAATAGGTAGAAATTGGATCAATTTTTATATTCTATACAAGACTCCATAAGTGGAAGTGATAGAATTTTTTTTCCAGGAATGTTTTATCAATTCATTTCCATTTGTACTTGTCGCAAATTCGAACTTGCGTCG